AACCTTGGCACAAAGCTAAGCTTAAGTTAAAAGAAACTTATAATGATACAATGAAAAAAAAAGAAGAAAAAAATGATTTTTGTTTTTTAACTGTTTTGGGAATGGAAACTGAACTTCCTTTTGGTTCTCCCCGAAAACAAATTTCATTTTTTGAACCTATTTTTAAAGAACTCAAAAAAAAACTTATCAAATTGAAAAAGAAATGTTTTAAAGTTCTAATAATTGTAAAAGAAAGAACAAATTTATTTATAACTGTATCAAAAGAAACAAAGAAATGGATTCTTAAAAACATTCTATTTCTAAAAAAAATAAAAAAAGAATTCTCAAAAATGAACCCAATTTTTTTATTTGAATTGAAAGAAATCGAAATATATGAATTGAGTGAAAACAAAAAAAAAGAAAAAAAAGATTTGATAATCAATAATGAGATAATGGATGAATCATCCATTAACATTCAATCTACGAATTGGACAACTTTTTCATTGACAACAAAAAAAATACAAGATCTAACTGATAGAACAAACAGAACCATAAATCAAATACAAAAAATTCCCAAAGAGAACAAAAAGGGATTTCTAAGCCCACATAGAAATATTAGTTCTAACAAAATGAGTTATGGTGATGAAAGATTGGAATTTCCAAAAAATATTTTTCAGATATTACAAAGAAGAAATGCTCGATTAATCCGTAAATCCAATTTTTTTTTTCAATTTTTCATCGAAAAAATATCCATAAATATCTTTTTATTTATCAGTAATATTCTTAGAATAAATGTACAAGTTTTTTTTTATTTTTTTGAATCAACAAAAAAAATTCTAAATAAACGCAGTTCCTATAAAAACTATATTTCCACTAATGAAACAAATCAAAAAGTAACTCAGTTTATTTCGACTATAAAAAAGTCAATTTCTAATATTCGTAGTAATAAGTCACAGACTTTTTATGACTTATCCTATTTGTCACAAGCATATATCTTTTATAAATTATCACAAATCCCAGTTTTTCACTTTTTTTATTTATATAAGTCAAAATTAAAATCTCTCTTTCAATATAAGGGAACATCCATTTTTCTTAAGAATGAAATAAAGGATTATTTTGTTGGAACACAGAAAATATTTCATTCCGAATTAAGACATAAGAACCCCTGCAATTGCAATTATGGAATAAATCAATGGAAAAATTGGTTAAAAGGTTATTATCAATATGATTTATCCCAGTCTAAATTAGTATCACAAAAAACCAAAAATAGAGTAACGAAAAACTCTATATTTAAAAATATAGATTTCAAGAAAAAGGAACCAAACTCATCGGTGAATCAAAAAAAAAATGTTAAAAAACAATATAGATATGCTCTTTTATCATATAATTTTATTAATTATGAAGATAAGACGAACTCATCTATTTATAGATTTCCATTACAAGTAAATCATAATCAAGAAATCTTTTATAATTCCCAAAAAGAGAAACAAAAATTATTTAATATGCTGATAGATATCCCTATCAAAAAAAATTATCTAGTAGAAGAAAATATTATAGATATAAAGACAAATCTCGATAGAAAATATTTTGATTGGATAATTTTTCATTTTTGTCTTAGAAATAAAACCAATATTGGAGCCTGGATCAATATCGATACTGACACCAAGAGTAATAAATATACTAAGACTCGGACCAATAATTATCAACTAATTGAGAAAATCGACAAGAAAGATCTTGTTTATCCCACGATTCATCAAAATCAAGAAATGAACCCATCCAATAAAAAAAAACTTTTTGATTGGATGAGAATAAATGACGAAATAATAAGTTGTCCCATATCCAATTTGGAACTTTGGTTTTTCCCAGAATTTTTAATACTTTATAATTCATATAAGATTAAACCATGCGAAATACCAATTAAATTGCTCCTTTTAAATTTAAATGTAAATGAAAATGTTAGTGAAAATAAAAGTACTGCTGGAAAGAACAAAAGAAATATTTTTATATCAATATTTTCAAATGAAAAAAAATATCTTGAATTAGAAAACCAAAATCAAAGAGAAAAAGAATTCGAAGTCGAAGAAAATTTTGAATCAACTCTGTCAACCCCAGCAAAAAATATTGAAGAAAATTATGCGGTATCAAAGATAAAAAAAGATAAAACTAAAAAACAATACAGGAACAACACGGAAGCGGGGTTTTATTTTTTACTAAAAAGATATTTACTTTTTCAACTGAGATGGGATGATTCTTTAAATACACAAATGATCAATAACATCAAAGTATATTGTCTACTACTTAGATTGATAAACCCAAGAGAAATTACTATAGCCTCTATTCAAAGGGGAGAAATGAATCTGGATATTCTAATGATTCAGAAAAATTTTAATCTTACAGAATTGATTAAAAGGGGAATATTAATTATCGAACCATTTCGTCTGTCTATAACAAATGAAGGACAGTTTATTGTGTATCAAACCATAGATATTTCGCTGCTCCATAAGAGCACGCACACCATTAATCAAAGGTACCGAGAAAAAGGCCATGTTGATAAGAAAAATTCTGATGAAGTCATTCCAAAACATCACAAGATGACTGAAAATGGAGACAAAAACCTTTATGATTTCTTTGTTCCTGAAACGATTTTAACCCCTAGACGTTGTATAGAATTGAGAATTCTAATTTGTTTCAATTCTAGGAATCGAAATAGTATGCCTATAAATACAAATACAGCATTTTGTAATAAAAATAAGGTAAAGAGTCGAGTTTTGACTACAAACAAAAGAGATAAAAATACACTAATTAAATTAAAGTTCTTTCTTTGGCCTAATTATCGATTAGAAGATTTCGCTTGTATGAATCGGTATTGGTTTGATACCAATAATGGCAGTCGTTTCAGTATGTTAAAGATACATATGTATCCGCAATTTAAAAATTAATTAAAGCATATAATGACAAAAAGTGAAATAAATGAAAGTGAAAAATGACTTTATTTTCCGTGTTGTAGTGCATATATGAAAACAAAGAGATGCGCCCATACATTATTTTCCATTTAATTTTTCTTCATGATACTAATTTAACGACATATCAATATTTATAAATATAAATAAATATAAATGATCCAAAAATCTTATTTTATTAGTTTAATTTGAATTTGAAATTTAAGGTATCCTTTTTTTTCTTTTGTAAGTGCGGAAAACCTTCTTTTTGTATACTCGTTCGAATCCACTTTTCAAATTGATATAATTTTTAACAAAATGAAGATTATTGTGTATGACAAATAAAAAAAATGAGTATTATTATTGATCAATAAAAATATCTAGCCATAAAAATGGGGCTGGTGATGAGAGAAGGGGAGAAGATTTCATTTTATGGTAAAAAAAAAAAAGCCATTCATCTCGATTATTTCGGACGAAGAAAAAGAAGAAAACAAAGGGTCGGTTGTATTTCAAATACTAAGCCTCACTAATAGGATACGAAAACTTTCTTCACATTTGGAATTGCACAGAAAAGACTATTTATCTCAGAGAGGCCTCCGTAAAATTTTGGGAAAACGCCAAAGGATGCTGTCTTATTTGTCAAAGAAAAATGGAATACGTTATAAAGAATTAATTAATCGGTTAGATATTCGGGAATCAAAAACGCGTTAATTTGAAGAGGCATTTTGAATTATTTGATTTATTAGATCTTGAATTGGAATGAACTTATTTTCCCTTTCAGTAATTCATGAAAGAATGATTCAAGGAAAAACCTATGAATATACCAGCTACAAGAAAAGACCTCATGATAGTAAATATGGGCCCCCACCACCCATCAATGCATGGCGTTCTTCGACTCATCGTTACTCTCGACGGTGAAGATGTTATTGATTGTGAACCAATATTAGGCTATTTACACCGAGGAATGGAAAAAATTGCAGAAAACCGAACAATTATACAATATCTCCCTTATGTAACGCGTTGGGATTATTTAGCTACTATGTTCACCGAAGCAATAACCGTAAATGGACCAGAGTTGTTGGGAAATATCCAAGTACCTAAAAGAGCCAGCTATATCAGAACAATTATGTTGGAGTTGAGTCGGATAGCTTCTCATCTGTTATGGCTCGGTCCTTTTATGGCAGATATTGGGGCACAGACTCCTTTTTTCTATATTTTCAGAGAAAGAGAATTAGTATATGATCTATTTGAAGCTGCCACCGGTATGAGAATGATGCATAATTTTTTTCGTATCGGAGGAGTAGCGGCTGATTTACCTCATGGCTGGATAGATAAATGTTTAGATTTTTGCGATTATTTTTTAACAGGAGTTACTGACTATCAAAAACTTATTATACGAAATCCTATTTTTTTACAACGAGTTGAAGGAGTAGGCATTATTGGGAGAGGGGAAGTAATAAATTGGGGTTTATCAGGACCAATGCTGCGAGCCTCTGGAATACAATGGGATCTTCGTAAAGTTGATCATTATGAGTGTTACGACGAATTTGATTGGGAAATACAGTGGCAAAAAGAAGGAGATTCATTAGCTCGGTATCTAGTCCGAATTGGTGAAATGACAGAATCCATAAAAATTATTCAACAGGCTCTAGAAGGAATTCCGGGGGGGCCATACGAGAATTTAGAAATCCGAGATTTTGATAGAGAAAGGAATTCAGAATGGAATGATTTTGACTATCGATTTATTAGTAAAAAACCTTCTCCTACATTTGAATTGCCGAAACAAGAACTCTATGTGAGAGTCGAAGCCCCAAAGGGAGAATTGGGAATTTTTCTGATAGGGGATCAGAGTGGTTTTCCTTGGAGATGGAAAATCCGCCCGCCGGGTTTCATCAATTTGCAAATTCTTCCTCAGTTAGTTAAAAGCACGAAATTGGCTGATATTATGACAATACTAGGTAGCATAGATATCATTATGGGAGAGGTTGATCGTTGAAATGATAATTGATACAACAGAAGTACAAGATATCAATTCTTTTTCTAGATTGGAATTTTTAAAAGAGGCCCCCGGAATTATATGGATCCTTATTCCTGTTTTTACTCTTGTATTGGGAATCACAATAGGCGTACTAGTAATTGTATGGTTAGAAAGAGAAATATCAGCAGGTATACAACAACGTATTGGACCTGAATATGCCGGACCTTGGGGGGTTCTTCAAGCTTTAGCAGATGGGTCAAAACTACTTTTCAAAGAAAATATCTTTCCCTCTAGAGGAGATACTCGTTTATTCAGTATCGGACCATCCATAGCAGTCATATCCATTTTATTAAGCTATTCAGTAGTTCCTTTTGGATCTCACCTTGTTTTAGCGGATCTGAATATCGGCGTTTTTTTATGGATTGCCATTTCAAGTATTGCTCCCATTGGCCTTCTTATGTCAGGATACGGGTCAAATAATAAATATTCTTTTTTAGGTGGTCTACGAGCTGCTGCTCAATCAATTAGTTATGAAATACCATTAACTTTATGTGTGTTATCAATATCTCTACGTGCGATTCGTTAAGACATAAATTGTTCTCTATTTTTTCTTCTTTATTTATTCCTTTCTAGGAAAAGGGTGGACTGAATGGAGTAAATATCTTCATTTTTTTTTCATTATTCGAATGGATGAACTAAATCCGATAGTTATATGAGTGAAAGAAAACTGCTTATATCGAAATTCGCAGTAAAAAAATGGAGTCTCATTTTCTATGTATAAGAGTTAGAGAGTTCAGGGGAAATAAACAGAAGCAGAAGAAAGCGTTTACCCCAAGATTAGGAGATTAGTTGTCCTAACTTGAAGCGGGCTGAAAAGATCAACCATATTGTGTTTTCACTATCATTTGTATATATTATCATACACGTATTAACTTAACAGATGATTGAACAAAAAAAAAACGAGTGGATGATTAGAAACACCAAGATACATAAAAGGTTAGTAATGGAGATTATGTAAAATAAAAGAATATTTCTGCATAATATACAAAGAATATTAATTGGGGCTTTAAATTGGTAGAAATGATCAAGAAGTACTCCCCACGATTCCAACCCAGAGTATGCTCTTATCCGTCGATTAAATAGATGACTGTTAGAAACGAAATAACCTTTTATTTTGATTTTGTAAGTCCCCTTTTTCTTTTCTCAGAAAAAGAAAGAAGAATAGAAACGAAAAAAAAAAAAAGAGAAAGGAATACAATTACAGTAGAAAAAAGATCCTTTTTAGCCTTTCTTTCTATTATATTCTACTTTTTTTATTCTTTCCTTTCTATAGCTATATTCATATAGATAGAATTCGTATCATAATTTATGAATTTGAATTAATGTAGAATTCTTTTTCGTAAGTGAAAAGGACGGGTTATCGATATTGTTTCAAGGAGTATTTGGTTGAAGAATAAAATTATTACTCAATAAAGACAAATTTAAATGATTGTTGAAATAAAAAAAAAAGATGAGATCAATTCAGAAGTACTTTAAGAATTATTTTGATTTATTTTAATGAATAAATCAAAATAATTCTTAAAATGAAACAGACAGAATTCAATTGGTCTAATTTGGGATTGTACGATCAATTTTGCCCTTATTTATTTTATAAACATATCAAGATAAACAAGATAAAATAATACTCTAAAATAAAATAATAATACTGATCCGGTCCTTAGATTTATTTATGGTCCTCAAGGAGCCGTATGAGATGAAAATCTCATGTACGGTTCTGGAATAGCGATGAGAACCGTGATGGTATCATCGACTATGATTATCTAATAGTTCAAGTACAGTTGATATAGTTGAGGCACAATCAAAATATGGTTTTTGGGGATGGAATTTGTGGCGTCAACCTATAGGGTTTATAATTTTTCTAATTTCTTCACTAGCAGAATGTGAAAGATTACCTTTTGATTTACCAGAAGCAGAAGAAGAATTAGTAGCAGGTTATCAAACCGAATACTCGGGGATCAAATTTGGTTTATTTTACGTTGCTTCCTATCTAAACTTATTAGTTTCTTCATTATTTGTAACAGTTCTTTACTTGGGCGGTTGGAATATCTCTATTCCGTACATATTTGGTTCTGAGTTTTGTGAGTTTTTTGAAATAAATAAAAGATATGGTGTTTTTGAACCGACAATTTGTATCTTTATTACATTAGCTAAAACTTATTTGTTCTTGTTCATTCCTATCACAACAAGATGGACTTTACCTAGGCTAAGAATGGACCAACTTTTGAATCTTGGATGGAAATTTCTTTTACCTATTTCTCTGGGTAATCTATTATTAACAACTTCTTCCCAACTCTTTTCAATGTAAAAGAATATGATATCCTATATTCTCAACTTGGATCAAACAAGAGAAATAAACAAACATAAAATTATTCATATATATTCACGATATGTTCCCTATGGTCACCGGGTTCATGAATTATGGTCAACAAACAGTACGAGCTGCAAGGTACATTGGTCAAAGTTTCATGATTACCTTATCCCACGTAAATCGTTTACCTATAACTATTCAATATCCTTATGAAAAGGCAATCGCCGTGGAACGTTTTCGCGGTCGAATCCATTTTGAATTTGATAAATGTATTGCTTGTGAAGTCTGTGTTCGTGTATGTCCTATAGATCTACCCGTCGTTGATTGGAAAATTGAAACTGATATTCGTAAGAAACGATTACTAAATTACAATATTGATTTCGGAATATGTATATTTTGTGGTAACTGTGTTGAGTATTGTCCAACAAATTGTTTATCAATGACTGAAGAATATGAACTTTCTACTTATGATCGTCACGAATTGAATTATAATCAAATTGCCCTGGGTCGTTTACCAATATCAGTACTTGACGATTATACAATTCGAACAATTTTGAATTCTCCTCAAATAAAAAATAAGTAAATTCCATGATTAAAGAAAAATTTGGAAGCCCTAAGGTTCCGTTTTAATTTAAAGAAATGGGTTTTTTCGTTTTGTTTGGTCTCAATAATTCCAAATCTCAACTAGTATATAGTAATTGGTTGGGAAGAATTACGTCTTAATTTGGATTGAAAATGGATTAATTAATCGATCTGACGTTATGTATAGTTTCGTATTCGAACTACTCTCTTCAGATAAAACATGAAATTAGTCCAATAACCGCCCCCGCATTAATTCACACCCTTTAGGATTTAAATCAATTAGAAATTTTTTATGAATTATCAACAATTTTTTCTGGTCTGGTATCAATAATGTCATGAAAAACATTTTGATTTATTTCTTTCTGATTTTACATAGAATGGATTTGCCTGTACCAATACATGATTTTCTTTTAGTCTTTCTGGGCTTAGGTCTTATCTTAGGAGGTATAGGAGTGGTCTTACTTAACAACCCAATTTATTCTGCCTTTTCATTGGGATTAGTTCTTGTTTGTATATCATTATTCTATCTTCTATTAAATTCGTATTTTGTAGCTGCTGCACAACTCCTTATTTACGTGGGGGCTATAAATGTTTTAATCATATTTGCTGTGATGTTCATGAATGGTTCAGAATATTACAAAGATTTTCCTCTTTGGACCCTTGGGGGTAGGATTACTTTGCTAGTTTGTACAAGTATTTTTGGTTTACTAATGACTACTATTATGGATACGTCGTGGTACAGGATTATTTGGACTACAAGATCAAACCAGATTATAGAACACGATTTGATAAGTAATAGTCAACAAATTGGAATTCATTTATCAACAGATTTTTTTCTTCCTTTTGAATTCATTTCGATAATTCTTTTAGCTGCTTTGATCGGTGCAATTTCCGTGGCGCGACAATAATAAATCTCTAAAATTAGCAACAGCAATCAAAATGAAACTTCATTCTGTGATATCACATTTATTTGATATCACATTCATTTATTTACCTTCAATTAGAATTGAAAATTGTTTATGTCATGTCTAAAATAGAAATTCTTTTATTCGATCTATTACCAATATATTCCTTTGTTCCGCACTTTTTTCTAGTCAATTGAATCCCTTGCATTGTTGTTCATAGTATATTGAAATGAATTGAAATTGATAAGGAGTTAGTCAATGATGCTCGAACATGTACTTGTTTTGAGTGCCTACTTATTTTCTATCGGTATCTATGGATTGATCACCAGCCGAAATATGGTTAGAGCTCTTATGTGTCTTGAGCTTATACTGAATGCGGTTAATATGAATTTCGTAACATTTTCTGATTTTTTTGATAGTCGCCAATTAAAAGGAAATATTTTCTCCATTTTTGTTATAGCCATTGCAGCCGCTGAAGCAGCTATTGGACCAGCTATTGTTTCGTCAATTTATCGTAACAGAAAATCAACTCGTATCAACCAATCGAATTTGTTGAATAAGTAGTATCAATGATACGTAGTGTTAAGAAATTCGAATATTTCGAAATTCGAATTAGCATGTATTATACATAATGTATGATCATGTTTACGAAAATATAAGAAATCAAAGTATCTTGGCTCTCTTACATGACTCGATCCGGAAGTAGACTGATTAGAACAATTCTGGTAAATCTAAATCATTGATTCATCTGGTATCTAAATATATGATTCATTATATTATATATGATTCATTTAAAAATAAAAATTTTACTAGATCGAAAATTTCTGATTAAAAAAAAAATTATAGATCCAATGTCACATTCAGTAAAGATTTATGATACGTGTATAGGGTGTACTCAATGTGTCCGAGCCTGCCCCACAGATGTATTAGAAATGATACCTTGGGACGGGTGTAAAGCTAAGCAAATTGCTTCCGCTCCAAGAACAGAGGACTGTGTGGGTTGTAAGAGATGTGAATCCGCCTGTCCAACGGATTTCTTGAGTGTTCGAGTTTATTTGTGGCATGAAACAACTCGAAGTATGGGTCTAGCTTATTAATACGTTCCAAAAAACCCCACTTGAATACAATTACTTTTTTTTACTTTTATCGACAAAAACCCGCGCTCAAAATAATATATATTTTTTGAGAACGGGTTTTTCTAGTCCATTTTTCTGGTCCAAGCGTATCTTGTTTTTACCACGAATTATTTTCCTTGGTTAACGATAGTTGTAGTTTTTCCGATATTTATGGGTTCCCTACTTTTCTTTCTTCCCCATAGAGGAAATAAGGTAATTAGGTGGTATACTCTTTGTATATGTATAATAGAACTCCTTCTAATAACCTATGCATTCAGTTATCATTTCCAATTGGACGATCCATTAATCCAACTCACAGAGGATTATAAATGGATCGATTTTTTTAATTTTTCCTGGAGATTAGGAATAGATGGGATTTCTATAGGACCCATTTTGCTGACGGGGTTTATCACGACTTTAGCTACTTTAGCGGCCTGGCCGGTTACTCGAGAGTGCCGATTATTCCATTTCCTGATGTTAGCAATGTATAGCGGTCAAATAGGACCATTTTCTTCTCAAGATCTTTTACTTTTTTTCATGATGTGGGAATTAGAATTAATTCCGGTTTATCTACTTCTATCTATGTGGGGAGGAAAGAAACGTTTGTATTCAGCTACAAAATTTTTTTTGTACACTGCAGGAAGTTCCGCCTTTTTATTAATGGGAATTCTGGGTGTTTGTTTATCTGGTTCTAATGAACCAACATTAAATTTTGAAACATTGGCTAATCAATCGTATCCTGTAGCACTCGAAATCCTATTCTATATTGGATTTTTTATTGCTTTTGCTGTCAAATCGCCGATTATACCCTTACATACATGGTTACCAGACACTCATGGAGAGGCGCATTACAGTACTTGTATGCTTCTAGCTGGAATCTTATTAAAGATGGGGGCGTATGGGTTGGTTCGAATCAATATGGAATTATTACCCCATGCCCATTCTATATTTTCTCCTTGGTTAATCATAGTCGGCACAATTCAAATAATCTATGCAGCTTCAACATCTCCTGGTCAACGTAATTTAAAAAAAAGAATAGCTTATTCCTCTGTATCTCATATGGGTTTCATAATTATAGGACTTGGTTCTATAAGCGATACAGGACTCAATGGAGCCATTTTACAAATAATATCTCATGGCTTTATTGGCGCCGCGCTTTTTTTCTTGGCAGGAACGAGTTATGATAGAATACGTCTTGTTTATCTCGATGAAATGGGCGGAATGGCTATCACAATTCCAAAAATATTTACAACCTTCAGTATCTTATCAATGGCTTCTCTTGCATTACCGGGCATGAGCGGTTTTGTTGCAGAATTGATAGTTTTTTGGGGAATACTTACTAGCCAAAAATTTCTTTTAATGACAAAAACACTAATTACTTTTGTAATGGCAATTGGAATCATATTAACTCCTATTTATTCATTATCCATGTTACGACAGATGTTCTACGGATACAGGCTTTTTAATGCCCCAAACTCTTATTTTGTTGATTCTGGGCCGCGAGAATTATTTCTTTCGATCTGTATTTTTTTACCCGTAATAGCTATTGGTATTTATCCAGATTTCGTTTTCTCATTATCAGTTGATAAAGTCGAAGCTCTTTTATCTAATTATTTTTATCCATAGTTTTTGTAAGTAAATCAAAAAATCAAACGGAAATCCTATAATTTTAAAAAAGTTTGTTGGTTTTGTACAATGAAAAACAAGTCCTTTTTCTTCTCTTTCTTATCTTAAGTTTGAGTAAAATAAATTGGAATTATATTATATTATAACCCAGTATGTAATTATGTAATCCAGCGCAAACCCTTTGAATTACTTGATTTCTATTAAAGGGTTTGCGCTGGATTACACAAAGTTTTCTTATATACACTTATACCGTCCTATGTTTATTTTATATTTGTCAATCCCTTTCTTAAATTTAATTAGATGTTAATGGGAATGAACCATAACTATGCAACCCTATTCCTAATAAATTAACCCCAAAATAGCATACCCAAATTATAAGAAAGCCCATCGAGGCCACAATTGCGGAATTTACACTTTCCAAATTTGTATTTGTTCTAGTATGTAAATAAATTGAAAATATGGTCCAAGTAATAAATGCCCAAGTCTCCTTTGGATCCCAATTCCAATATGATCCCCATGCTTCATTAGCCCATACTGCGCCTGAAAGAATTCCTATGGTTAAAAAGATAAACCCTAAACTAATAATACGATAACTCCAAAGATCCAATTGTTGAACCAATTGAAATCTGTAATAATTACTAGAAGGAAGAAAAGAAGTCTTTGGTAAAAGATTTTTTTTTTCTCTCACGTATTGAATCTTGCCCCAAGAAAATGTCTCATTTACTAAATTATTGCTTTGACTAAGAATCCTTATGAATTTTCGAAATGTAATGACTAGAAGAGCTAGTGATAATAATGATCCACATAAAAGAGCTGCATAGCTCAATACCATCATACTTACATGCATCATTAACCAATGGGATTGAAGAGCAGGTACTAATATTTCGGATTGATGCATTTCAGTTAAAAGCCCCGAAGTAGCAAAACCTTGGGTAAAAATAACACTTGGCGCGGTTATTACGTTTAAATGGAAATAGTTTTTATATTTTTTAAAATACGGAACCGTATGAATAATGGAGAAACTCCATGAAAGAAAGATTAATGATTCATATAAATTACTTAATGGTAAATGTCCCCAATAAATCCAACGAGTAAATAATGACCCTGTTATACAGAAAAAAGTCGCTATCATCCCTTTTTCTGACGAATAATATAGTCCTACGATTTCATCGATTAACAGGCTTATCAAATGAATTGTAATTACAATTGAAATGACGGAAAAGGATATATGAATTAATATATGCTCTAAAGTCGAAAATATCATAAAAAATTTTAAATAAAAAAAAGGAAGTTCCTCAAGAATTATAGGATAATAATTGAAATCGGGAATTGAATTCAGTATTCAGTATAGGGCTTACTTTTTTAGAAAATGCCATGCCGCTACTCGGACTCGAACCGAGATGCTCTAGCACTGCTTCCTAAGAGCAGCGTGTCTACCGATTTCACCATAGCGGCTTGTTCGAAATCATAATAACCTATTCTTATCCAATCGTCGACATTGAAGGAGTAAATTCAATGAAATATGTATTTAGGAAAGATTCAAATGAAAATTTTTGAATAAAAACTTGTTTCAAAATTAGGAATTTGAACGTAAAGGCTTTCAAAAAGAATCCTTTCCTTATTTTTTTTTTTTTTAGAATGTCCATTTTATTTAACTTAACATTAACAATGGGGTTTTAAAAAATTTATTTTATTTTAGGCTTGAATAAAATCTAATTGTTATAAATTGATAGTTATGACTTCAATACATGGATAGAACCCAAAACGTTATTTCTCATTTGCATTTTTTTTTTAATAATTTATTTCTTATTTAGCCAATTTATTTTATGAATCTATTAAAAAATCTATTAAAAAATGCATTTTGTTTAGGTGATGAAAAAAAGACTATTCTTATGTACCAAATTTTTTGGTGATACACTCAAGAGATTTAGGAAGCTATTTGCATAGCTTTGTATTAAAAGTCAGTATTTGAATTATTTTTAATTGTGTAAAGAATTTATGTTAAGATTTAACAAACCAATTAAATATTGGTAGGTATTGGACCGGGTTATTTATATTATGTATATTATGTAAAAAAATTTCAATTTCTATTATAATTTAGAATTGGTTATAATTGGAGCGTACTTTAAAAAAAGATTGTTTTTTTTATAAATCGATTTTTAGAAAGTACTAAATATACATAAAAATCGATTTATATATATATATCTTGATATATATCTCTTGATTCATCTTCCAGCGGAACCATAGGATCCAAATTGGCGTATTCTTCGTATAATTTTTTAAAAATACGATAAGGACTTTTATTATTTATAAGTTATTTTATTTAGTAGTATCTATTTCGAAAGTTAAGTTAAGTTATAAAATTATAAAAGACATTTTAAACTTCATTAATGAGTTTCAACGACCTATTTTGATTACAAATTTTATATATGTCCTTCTATACTTCTTTCTATATTAGTATAATAAATAAATATAGTAAATACTAACTGGTATTTTTCATTTTTAAATAGTATTTTAAAATAGTATAGTGTATAATACTATATAGATATAATACTATATATTTAGATATTTAGTATAGTATAAAATATAAAAATAATATAAAAAAAGAGAAACCTTTTTATTATCGAATCGATGGGGATTCTTATTTTCCCCATCCTAAAAATGATAAAGCATAGTCAAAAGAATTTTTTCTTTTCTTTTCTTAAAACAGTTTCTTCTATTCTTATATAAAGTATAAAGAAAGGGGAAACGAATTTAATATTCCTCTTGATCGGGTCAAAACAAAACATTAAAGAATAGAAATTTTTTCTTTTAGAAATATTTTGATATTTTTGAGGTTATATATTTCTGTTTTACAATTCGAAATTTTTTCGAATTTCGAATTGTAACCAAATTAGACTGATTGTTTTTCGAGTCAAAACAAGAAAGATTTTTCCAATCTTTGATTATTTATTTGGCGTATAAAAAAAACTTTTTGAACTTCTTGTAGAAAGAGATTTACTTAACGAAAAAGCTTTCAATGCTGTCCAATATGCTTTCTTTTTCCAAATATTTTTACGAATCCGTTTTTTTGATATAGAAGTACGTTTTTTTGGAACTGCCATTCAAAAATTAAAATAAGTGTTTAATTGTTATAGTTGAATGTCAAAGACATCTATTGTTCGAAACCAATTGTTCTTTACTATTAATTATCGAGCTAGTTATTTATTTTCTAGATTGTATTTTCTTCCTATAAATAGGAATATAGAAAAATCGCCTTAAATAAATAGTATAAATAATTAAATAATATAGTACTATAGTACTAGGAAAAAAAAATGTTATTATAATATGTTATTATAAATAAAATACAAAAATAAAATACAAAACAAAACCGATTGTTTCTATTCCATACAATATCGAATAATTCAGATTTCTTTTTTTATTGGTGCTCTTATTCATTCAAATCCATATCTATAAAAAAAATTCGCTATGCCATAGAAATCTAATTCAGTAAAGTTGTCAGTAAAGTTGATAAAATAAATAAAAAAAAAATGAATTAAAAAAAAGGGGGGGGTATATTTTTGTATTTCTATTAATTATTGATTTCAAATTCAATTGGTCCGGTTTTCAAAATAAAAAAGAGTACATCTAATTTTCTTAATAATTATAAAAGTACTATTTTCTTTTTCAATTTTCAATAGGAATCATATCATTTAACTAAGTTTAACCCCTCAATTTTTCAATATTTCAAAGAATTGAAAAAGATTCAGAATAATTAAGGCTAAAAAATTCTATATTTTGTATATTTCTTTTCATTTTTTATTAACTGATCCCTTTCATTTCAAAAGAAATAAGAGCCGGTAAATCAGAAAAAATTAATTAAAAAAAAAAATGTTTTTATTTTATTTATTGATTTTTATGGAATATACATTCCAATATTTATGGATTATACCTTTTCTTCCACTTCCAGTTCCTATATTAATAGGAGTAGGACTTCTACTTTTTCCAAGGGCAACAAAAAATCTTCGACGTATGTTCGTTTTTCCTAGTGTTTTATTGTTAAGTATAGTTATTGTTTTTTCAACCTATCTATCTATTCAACAAATAAATAACCCTGCTATTTATCTCTCTATATGGTCTTGGACTATCAATAATGACTTTTCGTTAGAATTTGGATGTTTGGTTGACCCACTTACTTCTATTATGTTAATATTAATTACTACTGTTGGAATTATGGTTCTTATTTATAGTGACAATTATATGTCTCATGATCAGGGATATTTGAGATTTTTTGCTTATATGAGTTTTTTCAATACTTCAATGTTGGGATTAGTTACTAGTTGTAATATTATACAAATTTATTTTTTTTGGGAATTGGTTGGAATGTGTTCGTATCTATTAATAGGTTTTTGGTTCACACGACCTGTTGCAGCAAATGCTTGTCAAAAAGCGTTTGTAACTAATCGCGTTGGGGATTTTGGTTTATTATTAGGAATTTTAGGTTTTTATTGGATAACAGGTAGTTTAGAATTTCGGGATCTTTTTGAAATATTCAATAACTTGGTTTATAATAATGAAGTTAATTTTGTATTTGTTACTTTGTGTGCCTTTCTATTATTTTCTGGTTCAATTGCCAAATCTGCCCAATTTCCCCTTCATGTGTGGTTACCAGATGCTATGGAAGGGCCCACTCCTATCTCAGCTCTTATACATGCTGCTACTATGGTAGCAGCCGGCATTTTTCTTGTAGCTAGGCTACTTCCACTTTTCATAGTTATACCTTACATAATGAATCTAATAGCTTTGATAGGTATAATAACATTACTTTTAGGAGCTACTTTAGCTCTTGCTCAAAAAGATATTAAGAAAGGTTTAGCTTATTCTACAATGTCTCAATTGGGTTATATGATGTTGTCTCTAGGTATGGGGTCTTATCGAACTGCTTTGTTTCATTTGATTACTCATGCTTATTCCAAAGCATTGTTGTTTTTAGGGTCGGGATCCGTTATTCATTCAATGGAAACTATTGTTGGATATTCTCCAAATAAAAGCCAGAATTTGGTTCTTATGGGAGGTTTAAGAAAACATGTACCAATTACAAAAACCTCTTTTTTATTAGGTACACTTTCTCTTTGTGGTATTCCACCTCTTGCTTGTTTTTGGTCCAAAGATGAAATTCTTAATGATACTTGGTTGTATTCACCCATTTTTGCAATAATAGCTTGTTCCACAGCGGGATTAACCGCATTTTATATGTTTCGAATTTATTTACTTACTTTTGAGGGACATTTAAATGTTCATTTTCAAACTTACAGTGGAAAAAACAATAGCTCGGTGTATTCAATATCTTTATGGGGTAGAGAAGGCCAAAAGAAGATTAAAAGAAATTTTTGCCTATTACCTTTATTAACAATGAATAATAAGGAAAGGGCTTCTTTTTTTTGGAAAAATAAATATCGCATTAATAAGAATGTAAGAAGTATGACGGTGCCTTTTATTAATATTCTAAATTTTGGTACTAAGAACACCTTTTCGTATCCTCATGAGTCCGACAATACTATGTTATTTTCTATGCTTGTATTGGGTATATTTACTCTATTCATTGGAGTTATAGGAATTCCTTTCTTTACTCAATTTAATCAAGAAGGAATGCAGTTGGATATATTATCCAAATTTTTAACTCCGTCTATAAACCTTTTACATCAAAATACAAAAAATTTGATGAATTGGGATTGGTATGACTTTATAACAAATGCAACTTTTTCGGTCAGTATAGCTTCGTTCGGAATCCTTATAGCATCCTTTTTATATAAGCCCGTTTATTCATCTTTACAAAACTTGAATTTCTTTAATTCATTTGGTATTTTTATTCCTAATAAATTGAAAATTCTTAGAGATAAAATAATCAATGTGATATATGATTGGTCATATAATCGTGGTTATATCGATTTTGTTTATGCAACATTCTTAACTCAAGGTATAAGAAGATTGGCTGAACTAATTCATTTTTTTGATAGACGAATAATTGA